ATACACAAATACGTTATATTATCCTTAAAAAAACCGAAAAATAAGATAAAAATAAGTAAATAAAAGCTATTAGCTATTCTATTCTATATTATGGGAAAGTACAGAGATACGACGTGTCATTTTATGTATAGTAGTGGGGAATTATGGGACAAAAAATAAATCCGCTCGGTTTCAGACTTGGTACAACCCAAAGTCATCATTCTCTTTGGTTTGCGCAACCAAAAAATTATTCCGAAAGTCTACAAGAAGATCAAAAAATACGAGATTGTATCAAAAATTATGTACAAAAAACTATGAAAATTTATTCTGGTGTCGAGGGAATTGCACGGATAAAGCTTCAAAAAAGAATCGATCTGATTCAAGTCATAATCTATATGGGATTCCCAAAGTTATTAATAGAAGGTAAACCTCGAAGAATCGAAGAATTACAGATGAATGTACAAAAAAAACTTAATTGTGTGAACCGAAAACTCAACATTACTATTTCAAGAATTGCAAATCCTTATGGGCACCCTACTATTCTTGCAGAATTTATAGCCGGACAATTAAAGAATAGAGTTTCGTTTCGTAAAGCAATGAAAAAAGCTATTGAATTAACTGACCAGGCGGGTACAAAAGGAGTTCAAGTCCAAATTGCGGGACGTATCGACGGAAAAGAAATTGCACGGGTCGAATGGATCAGAGAAGGTAGGGTTCCGCTACAAACCATTCGAGCTAAAATTGATTATTGTTCCTATACAGTTAGAACTATTTATGGGGTTTTAGGCATCAAAATTTGGATATTTGTAAACGGAGAATAATAAGCTTTTCCTTCTCTTTAACGTTCTATCTGGTGATAAAACAAAAAATGACAAACTATTCCATTTTTATTCGGTTAAATCAAAACAAAAAATGATCAATTTTATAAGGTTGAATAAAAAAAAATTCGATTAATCATTTGATATTGATATAATTGCTATGCTTAGTGTGCGACTCGTTGGTTTTTTTTTTAGAGTGGTTATAGGATTCAAAAACCAGCTCGTAGTATGAATTAATTAATAACTATAGAACTAATAACCAACTCATCGCTTCGCATTATCTGGATCTAAAGAACCATTCAAATATAAGTAAAGATATGATATATTGGTGATATCATTATAGCAACTGAAATATTACATAAAAAAAAAGAAAAACTAATCTGATTATGAGTTGTGAAGCAATAGGAATATACGGATAAATGAAAGGGTGAAAGAAAGAGAGAAAAATAATATCAATGATATATAATTCGAATATGTAAGGTCTATGAATCATCTTATAAAAAAAAATAATGTAATAAAGCATCAATACTAATTAATCCATAATTAGATGAATATATTCATAGAACAAACAAATCAAGAGCCCCGAGTCAATAAAAACTGAGAAGGTTGGCTCAAGAAAAAATAAAAAATTCATTAGAAGCTCCATTGTGGAATTCAGACCTAAGCATTAATCGAGAAGCGATGGGAACGACGGAACCTGTGAATACATAAGATTCTCTTAAAGACGAATCTTAATGATTCATTTGATGGGATGGCGGAACGAACCAAGGACCAACCAATCCATTTATTATGAGGAGTCATGGGCTAACCCTACATCTGAAATCGATAATGAAACAGTAAATATTCGCCCGCGAAAATTTTTTTGAATTTATAAATTTGGACCAATCCGATATGATAATAAAAGGAAAAACAAAATAAAGATTCGTATTCGTTCTAACCTTATCGCAAAACAACATTATCTATTTCTATATGGATAGCAAGAATTGCCTATAACTATAATATAAATAGAATACATGTTTAGTTAGATAGCAAACCAAGATATACAAATTTACAATAGACCAATAGATTAGATGAAATATCAAAAAATCCGACGATTCAGTATATTATTTTATTCATTAACTATATGTATATTATTTTTTAATCGTTTCCTTCGCGAGGAGCCGTATGAGATGAAAATCTCATGTACGGTTCTGTAGTAGAGATGGAATTGAGAAACAACCATCAACTATAACCCCAAAAGAACCAAATTCCGTAAACAACATAGAGGAAGAATGAAAGGAATATCCTATCGAGGTAATCATATTTGTTTCGGTAGATATGCTCTTCAGGCACTTGAACCCGCTTGGATCACATCTAGACAAATAGAAGCAGGGCGGAGGGCAATGTCACGAAATGCCCGCCGCGGTGGAAAAATATGGGTACGCATATTTCCAGACAAACCGGTTACAGTAAGACCTACAGAAACCCGTATGGGTTCGGGAAAAGGATCCCCCGAATATTGGGTAGCTGTCGTTAAACCGGGTCGAATACTTTATGAAATGGGAGGGGTCACAGAAAATATAGCCAGAAAAGCTATTTCAATAGCAGCATCCAAAATGCCTATACGAACTCAATTCATTATTTCGGGAATTATTTCGGGATAAGAATTAAAACCAAAGGAAAGAGGTCTTTGGGATGAAAAAAAAAACAATTGCAATTGTAGGTTTTTTTGTTTTGAACAAACAATATTTCTTTTTTTTTTTACTTCGTCCTTTGCTTTGCACTGAAAGAACAGATAAAAAAAAATGATATGATTCAACCTCAAACCCATTTGAATGTAGCCGATAACAGCGGGGCCCGCAAATTGATGTGTATTCGAATCATAGGGGCTAGTAATCGACGCTATGCTTATATTGGTGACGTTATTGTTGCTGTAATCAAGGAAGCAGTACCAAATACACCTTTAGAAAGATCAGAAGTGATCAGAGCTGTAATTGTACGTACTTGTAAAGAACTCAAACGCAAGAACGGTATGATAATACGATATGATGATAATGCTGCGGTTGTCATTGATCAAGAAGGAAATCCAAAAGGAACTCGAATTTTTGGTGCGATCGCCCGAGAATTGAGACAGTTAAATTTCACTAAAATAGTTTCATTAGCACCCGAGGTATTATAAGACGAGACCATGATATATTTATAGTATTTGAATGAAATATATTAATTAATAGATTAATTATGTCTCACGCATATACCTTTTTATTTTTATAAATATAAAAAATATAAATTTGATAATATAATAAAAAATAAAATTCGAAATAAAAAAAAAAATGGAATAATTCATAAAAAAAAAGAAAAAAGAGCATGTTGATTATATCAAAAGTCACGGACAACAATCATTTTAGTTTATCATGGGTAAAGACACCATTGCTGACATAATAACCTCTATACGAAATGCTGACATGAATAGAAAAGGAACAGTTCGAATACCATCTACTAACATCACCGAAAACATTGTTAAAATACTTTTACGAGAAGGCTTTATTGAAAATGTGAGAAAACATCAGGAAAGGGACAAATATTTTTTAGTTTTAACTATACGGCATAGAAGAAATAGGAAAGGATCATCTAAAACTATTTTTAAAACTATTTTAAATTTAAAACGAATCAGTAGACCTGGTCTACGAATCTATTCTAATTATCAACGAATTCCTAGAATTTTAGGAGGGATGGGGATTGTAATTCTTTCGACTTCTCGAGGTATAATGACAGACCGAGAGGCTCGGTTAGAAAGAATCGGCGGAGAAATTTTGTGTTATATATGGTAATCTTTCTGATATAGGAATTATATGAGAAACTTGCATACATGTTTGTAAAAAAAAGATAGAAAAAACAGGTTTCTAATATCACTCCTCATACATTAGTTAATACGTGAAGGGATTTTAACTGGAATAGGAATAAAAGAACAAAAATAGATTCATGAGGTTTTAATTAATGACTCACCTCCCACTGGTATGTTCCAGGTTCGTTTAGATAATGAAGATCTGATTTTCGGTTATGCTTCAGGAAGGATTCGACGTAGTTTTATACATTATACTACCAGGAGGTAAAAATTGAAGTAAGTCATTTTGATTCAACCAGAGGGCGTATAATTTATAGACCCGGAAACAAAGATTCGAATGATTAGACTGTTTTTCAACTTCAACATTCTTTTTTTTTTTTATTTTATGAAGATACATTAAAAATTTCAGGAAAAGGTATTTTCTTCCAATAAATAGATTCGGAATTAAGTTAAGGAATGAAAAATATGAAAATAAGGGCCTCCGTTCGTAAAATTTGTGAAAAATGTCGGCTGATCCGTAGGCGGGGACGAATTATAGTAATTTGTTCCAATCCAAGACATAAACAAAGACAAGGATAATATTTCCAAAAAACAAAAATATATATATAAATAAATATAATAATATATATATATAATATTATATATAAATTTTAATTATATATTATATATAAATATAATAAAAATATATAAATATAATAAAATATAATAATAATATATTCTAACAATTAGAATTTGAATATGAATATATTTAAATAATTAATATATTTAATTATATTATAAATTTATAAATTAGTTATAGTAAAGTAATAAATAGAATTAGAAATCTATAATTAATATAGAAAGGATCTGTTTTTGACATGAAATGGATATATCCATATATCTATGACTTTTGAGATAAAAAAATATGGCAAAACCTATACCAAAAATTGGTTCACGTAGAAATGGACGTATTAGTTCACGTAAGAATGCGCGTAGAATACCAAAGGGAGTTATTCATGTTCAAGCTAGTTTCAACAATACCATTGTGACTGTTACAGATGTACGGGGTCGGGTGATTTCTTGGTCCTCCGCAGGTACCTGTGGATTCAAGGGTACAAGAAGGGGGACACCTTTTGCCGCTCAAACCGCAGCAGGAAATGCAATTCGGACAGTAGCGGATCAAGGTATGCAACGAGCGGAAGTCATGATAAAAGGCCCCGGTCTCGGAAGAGATGCGGCATTAAGAGCTATTCGTAGAAGTGGTATACTATTAAGTTTCATACGGGATGTAACCCCTATGCCACATAATGGATGTAGGCCCCCTAAAAAAAGACGTGTGTAAAAATAAACATTGAAGAGATTTCAAGAGAAATAAATAATTCAAAGATTTGATCAAAATATAT